CTATCCAAAATAATATGAATGACTCACTATTCACTCGGTTTTTGGGACATAATCATTATGTAGGAGAGATGGCCGAGTGGTTCAAGGCGTAGCATTGGAACTGCTATGTAGACTTTTGTTTACCGAGGGTTCGAATCCCTCTCTTTCCGTACTCTTCGCCTAATTCACCAATGTTACTGACTGCAATGCATCAAATAAGAATGGATACTCCAACAGTTAGACCTTTCTTTTCTTTAATATAGATTCTCTATTCCTAAATCCGAATTTCTGTGGTACGAAAAATACTGTCCAAAATGGACAAGGAATGAAAATCCCCTACCGATCTATGATACATGAATGAGAGAAAAATCCCCAGATCAAACCCCGTACCTTACTTACCTCGGGTCCCTTTACTTAAGCCAAAATAGAGGGGGCAAAATTGTTCGAACCCTTGTAATTTTAGTTAGGGTTAAGTCTGGCGAGAGTAATATTCTACAACTAGCAATTCATTTATTTTCAAACCGACCCATTTACTATCTATTATTTGATTGACTAATCCTTCATATTGGAATGGGTGAAGACTCAAATGTTTTGGCAATTCCTCACGGGGGGATGAATCAAGATAATTTTGAATCAGAGCCCTAGATTTTTGCTCATCCCTCACTGTAATAATATCTCGGGGTTTGCAACGATAACTTGGTATATCTACTATACGACCATTAACTAAAATATGTCTATGGTTAACTAATTGGCGGGCTTGAGGAATAGTCGAAGCCATACCCAATCGAAAAAGGATGTTATCCAAACGCATTTCAAGTAATTGTAGTAAAACCCGACCTGTTGACCCTTTGGCTTTTCCGGCGATACGAACGTATTTAAGCAATTGGTGTTCTGTAAGACCATAATGAAAGCGCAATTTTTGTTTTTCTTCTAAACGAATACGATATTGAGATTTTTTGCTAGGGCGCGATTGGTTTCTAAGATCGCTTCCGGCTCTAGGCTTTTTACTAGTTAGCCCCGGTAAAGCCCCCAGGCGACGGATTTTTTTGAAACGAGGTCCTCTGTAACGTGACATAAAGACTCCTTATTTTTTAAGAAATTTCATAAACAAAAATTAAAACTAAACTAAAATATGATAAATTAAGCGAAATTTACTGAAGTATTGTATTACAAAGATATAGAATAATTAGAGGAATTGTATCAATATCCGGACCTTATTGTATATAAATAAATGTATTATATAAATATTTAAAATTTTAAATAAAATTTTAAATAATAATAAAAAAAATTAAGGGTTCTTTTCTTGATTGATTTGTTCTACAGAGACCGAACTCCTCCAATCCAATTTTTATTCATAATTGGAAGCTCCTACGAGATAATAGAAATAGATCGGTGACCATTGGGAAAAGGGAAAGAGGTTTTTCACTTTGATTTCACATTATCAATTATGTAAAAAATAAAAAATCAAACAAATGGAGAAAAGCCGGCTATCGGAATCGAACCGATGACCATCGCATTACAAATGCGATGCTCTAACCTCTGAGCTAAGCGGGCTCACATAACATAAATTGTACACGTATACTAATTTAGTAAACTACTGAGATATTAACTGTTCATTCTTAGCTATTTCATAAGAAATATGATATATAGAAAAATTAAAATATATTAAAATATATATATATAAAGAATAAGAATATAAAATATAATTTCCAAAAATATCCAATATTTTTATCAATAATCAATATCTTAATTAGCTTAACTTAATTAGATAGTAAGATTTTTTTTTACTATTCTATTTTAGTTTTTTTTTTATATTTTACTATATAATACTATATAATATTAAAATAAAATATTTTAATATTTTATTACATAATTTTATTTTATTTCATATATATTTTATATATTTAATATATATTTAAAATATATTTAAATATTGAATTTTATATTTCTATAAATTTAGAATTTAAAATATAATCTAGTATTCTAGTATTATAGTAATTAAGTTAGAATCTTATTGTATATTTATTGTATATTACAATCTAATAATATATAATTAATATTAATCTAATAATATATAATTAATAATATAATTATATATAATTTATAATTCGAAATAATTTAATATTCCATTAATAAATAATTTTATTTAGAATTATCTTATAATTCTAAATTAACGTAATGATTAGTTATAGCCATTTTATTATAGCCATTTTATTTGTTTTAGTTAGGGTTATTAATAAAATTTAAAATTAATAATACTAAAATTTCCCCTTTCGTTTTTTTTTTTAGTTATGTTTTTAGTTATGTTATAGAGGGTCCGCCCTAAGAAAAGGATAAGAATAAAATGAAAGATAAAAGTTCAATCCAGATCATAATGAAACACTCCTCTGGTTTCATTCGGAAAGGTGAAAGCTAAGACGAAAAAAAAAAAAAAAAGAATCGACCGTTCAAGTATTAAAAATTGCACGCTAAAAATGATAGAAATAGGGGCATATATAAGTATAATAAATATATAATATAT